ATTTATAGATTTATAAAAATTATAAATATAAAATTATATAAATTTATAAATCTAATATTAGATAATTAAATTTAGTAAAAAAATATGTAATTAATTAGTTTTAATTAAATATTTATATATTATATAATAATTTAATAAATTTTAAATTAAATTTAAAAATAATATATTGACTAATATATTTTTTAAATTTAATTTAAAATTTCATTAATTATTTATTAAATAATTAATTTATATATATATATATATATATATTATTAAATTCAAAAAAAAAAAAAAAAAAAAAAAAAAAAATGGTGGTGATGATTAATTAGTTAAGTTATTATTAATAATTTAAAAATTGATTTAATTAAATTAATAAATAATTAGTTAAATCATTAATTTAATAAAAGTTATTTTAATGATTTGTTTATAATATATTATAATTATTTATTATTTTTAAAATTAAATATTAAAATTAAATTAATTTTAATTAAAAATAAATTATTTTAATTATATTTATGAATAAATTGTGATTAATATTATTTATGAATTATTTAATATTTTTATATAATTTTTAAAAAATAAATTAGGGGATTTATTTTAAAAATTATTATAACAAGAATAATAAGAAGGATTTTAGTTTATATGATGTTACTTATATAAGTTATTAAATTATTATTTTTATAAAATAATTTTTTTAATTTTTAAGTATTAAAAAGAATTATTTAAAGTTAAATAATTAATAAATTAAATTATAAATTAATTAATTTTTTAAAATTTAAAAGTTTTATTTTAGCTTAAAAATTTATTTTTAATTTATATTATATGTAAATTTTTGTGTGATTTTATATTTATTTAAAAAGTAAATATTTTTTATTTATTTGCAATAATTAATATTATTAATTAAAGAAATTTAAAAATAGAAATATTAATTAATATTAACAAAATTTGTGCCAGCAGTTGCGGTTATACAAATAATATAAGTAAATTTTATTAATAAAAGTTAAATTAAATAATTTAAAAATAATTATTAATTTATTAGGTGAAATTTTAAATTAATTTCAATTTTTAATTTAAAAATAATTGAAGCTATGAAATTTTAGATAAAAACTAGGATTAGATACCCTATTATTTAAAATATATGTATGTATATAATATAAATTTATTTGAGTAGTATTAGATATATTCTTGAAACTTAAAAAATTTGGCGGTATTTTAGTCTATTCAGAGGAACTTGTTTTATAATCGATAATCCGCGATGTACCTTACTTAAAATTGTGAATCAATTTATATATCGTTGTTATTAGAATATTTTATAAGAATAATAATTTTCTATAATTTATATAAAAATTAATATCAAATCAAGGTGTAGTTTATTTTTAAGTATAAATGAGTTACAATAAAATTTATTTATGTGAATTTAAATATGAAAAATTTAATGAAATTGGATTTGATAGTAAAATTATAAAGATTAATAATTTGATTTTAGCTCTAAAATATGTACATATCGCCCGTCGCTCTTGTTATTAAAATAAGATAAGTCGTAACATAGTAGATGTACTGGAAAGTGTATCTAGAATCAATTTAAAGCTTATTAAGTAAAGTATTTCATTTACATTGAAAAGATTTTTGTGCAAATCAATATAAATTGATTTAATAATTATTAATTAATTTTTTTTGATTAGAAATAAAGTATTAAAAATAATTATAATATATAATGTTTAAGTATTTTGTAAAGAAAAAATAATTTTAATAATAGTTTATTAGTATTGTGAAATAAAATTGAAATATAATGAAAAATTTTTATTATAAAAGAAAATTTTATTTATTGTATCTTGTGTATCAGAGTATATTAAATAAAGAATATATTTATGTTTTTCTCGATTTTAAAAGATTTAATAAATTATGAATGTTAATGTTATAAAATTATATTCAATAATTTATTAGAAATGAAATGTTATTCGTTTTTAAAGGTATCTAGTTTTTTAAGAAATAAATTCAATTTAGTGTTTAAAATTTATTTATTTATTTATGTAAATTAATTAATTTTTGAATATAAATATTTTATGGGATAAGCTATAAAATAAATTTTTATAAATAATAAATATTGTTTAAAATTTTATATGTTTAAAAGTATCAATTTTTAATAAATTTGTTATAAATTAATTTTTTTAATAAATTATTTATTATATTTTAATTTTTTATTAAAATATTTATTTAAATATAAAAAATAAAGGAATAATGATATAATTAGTATATTAAATTTGTATAATATAATATATTAAAATGAAAAGTTTATGTAAAGAATTCGGCAAAAATAATGTTCGCCTGTTTAACAAAAACATGTCTTTTAGAAATTAATTTAAAGTCTGACCTGCCCACTGATTTTATTTTAAATGGCCGCAGTATATTAACTGTGCAAAGGTAGCATAATCATTAGTCTTTTAATTGAAGGCTGGAATGAATGGTTGGACGAAATATTAACTGTTTCATTTAAATTTATATTAAAATTTTATTTTTTAGTTAAAAAGCTAAAATTTAATTAAAAGACGAGAAGACCCTATGAATCTTTATATATTTTTTATTTTAATTTTTTAGATGATTTTGATTATAATAATAATAATATATTTTATTGGGGTGATATTAAAATTTAAATAACTTTTAATTATTTAAATCATTAATTTATGAAAATTTGATCCATTTTTAGTGATTAAAAATTTAAGTTACTCTAGGGATAACAGCGTAATTTTTTTGGAGAGTTCATATCGATAAAAAAGATTGCGACCTCGATGTTGGATTAAGAGATAATTTTAGGTGTAGCCGTTTAAATTTAAAGTCTGTTCGACTTTTAAAATCTTACATGATCTGAGTTCAAACCGGCGTAAGCCAGGTTGGTTTCTATCTTTAATAAATTAATATATTTTAGTACGAAAGGATTGAATATATAAATAATTTTATTTTATAGATAAGAATATAATTAATTATTAAAACTATTTTGGCAGATTAATGTAATAAATTTAGAATTTATAAATGTAATTTATATTACAAATAGTACTTGTTTTATATAGAAATTATTTTGTTTTTAATTATAAGTTTAATATTAATTATTTGTGTATTAGTAAGTGTTGCTTTTTTGACATTATTAGAACGTAAAGTTTTGGGATATATTCAAATTCGTAAGGGACCTAATAAGGTTGGATTAATAGGAATTCCTCAGCCATTTTGTGATGCAATTAAATTATTTACAAAGGAACAAACTTATCCTTTGATGTCTAATTATATTTCTTATTATTTTTCTCCTATTTTTTCATTATTTTTATCTTTATTATTGTGAATATGTATACCTTTTTTTATTAAATTATTTTCTTTTAATTTAGGGTTGTTATTTTTTATGTGTTGTACAAGATTAGGCGTTTATACGGTAATAATTGCTGGGTGATCCTCAAATTCTAATTATGCTTTATTAGGAAGTTTACGTTCTGTAGCTCAAACAATTTCGTATGAAGTTAGTTTAGCTTTGATTTTGTTGTCTTTTATTTTTTTAATTAATAATTATAATATATTAAGTTTTTACTATTATCAGAAATATTTATGATTTTTTTTTATACTATATCCTTTAGTTTTTATTTGATTAATAATTTCTTTGGCTGAAACTAATCGTACTCCTTTTGATTTTGCTGAAGGAGAATCTGAGTTGGTTTCTGGGTTTAATGTTGAATATAGAAGAGGGGGATTTGCATTAATTTTTTTATCTGAATATGCAAGAATTTTATTTATAAGAATATTATTTTCATTAATTTTTTTGGGGGGTGATGTATTTAATTTTATATTTTATTTAAAATTAATATTTATTTCATTTATATTTATTTGAGTACGAGGGACTTTACCTCGATTTCGTTATGATAAATTAATGTATTTAGCTTGAAAGGGGTTTTTACCTTTTTCTTTAAATTATTTGTTATTTTATGTAGGTTTAAAAATTTATTTAAATATTTAATTTATATAATTTATATTAGTAAAGTTAATAGAAAATTTTAGTTTCTATATTATGTTTTCAAAACATATGCTTATTCAAGCTCATTAACTAGTTAATTTAATAAATTATCTCATCATTTTGTGATTAAGGGATTTACAAGATAATATAAGAAGTATAGGACTGTTAGAATTTGTCCAATAATAATAAATGGTTCTTCTACTGGTCGGGCACCAATTCAAGTTAATAAAATTACAATTATTACTATATATCAAAATAAGATTTGATTAATAGGATAAAATTCATTTCCTCGAAATTTTATTAAGTTATAAAATGGTATAATTATTAAAATGGCAATTGATATTACTAGAGCAATTACTCCCCCTAATTTATTAGGAATTGATCGTAAAATTGCATAAGCAAATAAAAAATATCATTCAGGTTGAATATGAACAGGGGTTACAAGAGGATTAGCTGGGATAAAATTATCGGGATCTCCAAGTAAATATGGATTTCATAATGTTAATATAGTTAATAATGTTAATAAAATGATAAATCCTACAATGTCCTTGTAACTAAAATAAGGATGAAAGGGAATTTTATCGAGGTTTGAATTTAATCCTATAGGGTTGTTGGATCCTGTTTGATGAAGAAATAATAGATGAATTATAACTATAGCTAAAACAATAAAAGGTAGGATGAAATGAAAAGTGAAAAATCGTGATAAAGTAGGATTGTCAACCGAAAATCCACCTCAAATTCATTGAACAAGAGTTGTTCCTAGATAAGGAATAGCTGATAATAGATTAGTAATTACGGTTGCTCCTCAAAAAGATATTTGTCCTCAAGGAAGAACATATCCTATAAATGCAGTTGCTATTACTAGGAATAAAATGATTGTTCCTCTAAGTCATGTATGAGTAAATATAAAAGATCCGTAGTATATACCTCGTCCAATATGTAAATAAATACAAATAAAAAAAAAAGATGCACCATTAGCATGTAATGTTCGTAGTAATCATCCATAGTTTACGTTTCGACAAATGTGATCAATTCTATTAAAAGCTATGTTAATGTCTGCTGTATAGTGTATTGCTAGAAATAATCCTGTTAAAATTTGGATAATTAAACATAATCCTAGTAAAGAACCAAAATTTCATCATATAGAAATATTAGATGGAGAGGGTAAGTCTACTAAGGCATTATTTATAATTTTGAAAATGGGGTGGGAAGTTCGTATTGGTTTATTCATTAGTTTATAGATCGAATTGGTCCATAGAATAATTTTGTAATTTTAATGGCTGCAATTATTGTAATTAATAAATAATTAATTAATAAAATTGTAATTATATTTCTTGGGTAATTATATAATTTAATTAAATTTAGAGAATTTTCTGGAATAAAAGAGGTTAGATTTGAAATTGAATTTATTTCATTATTAATTGAATTAAAAGAAGATAACATTTTGTCTATAAAAAAAATTAATGTCATTAATATAAATAAACTAATAATTGAAATTAAAGTTATTTTTATTGATAAAGAAAATATTTCATTAGATGCTAAAGATGTTATGTAAATAAATAAAACTAATATTCCCCCAATAAAAATTAAAAATAAAATATAGGAGAATCAAAATCTTTTAGTTATTAAACCGGTAATACAGCATACTAAAATTGTTTGAATTAAAAGTATTAATCCTATACTTAAAGGATGATTTATTTGTAAAAAAATAAATCTAGAAATTAAGGTTAATCTATATAATGTAAGTTGTATGATATCAAGAAGTAGTTTAATTAAAATATTAATTTTGGAGATTAATGATAAAGATTTATCTTTTTTCTTGAAGTTTAAAAAGAATTTATTCTTATTTTTGATTTACAAGACCAATGTTTTTATTAAACTATTAAAACTAATGATAATATTTATTAATTGGGGATTACCTTTTTTTTTGATAATTATAGGAGTTTTTAGATTTATTTCTAATCGTAAACATTTATTATCTATACTATTAAGTTTAGAATATATTGTATTGTCATTGTTTTATATATTATTTATTTATTTGAATATAATAAATTATGAAAATTATTTCAGTATAGTATTTTTAACATTTAGAGTATGTGAAGGTGTTTTAGGGGTATCAATTTTAGTATCAATGATTCGAACTTATGGAAATGATTATTTTCAATCTTTCAATATTTTGCAATGTTAAAAATTTTATTTATATTATTTTTTTTGTTTTCTTTTTGTTTTATAAAAAATATATTTTGAATGGTTCAAAATTTTTTATTTATTATTATATTTATTTTAATTTTATTAAATTATTTCAGAAATTATTGAGTGGGAATTTCTTATTTTTTAGGAATAGATTTGCTTTCTTATGGAATAGTTTTATTAAGTTTTTGAATTTGTTCATTAATATTAATAGCAAGTGATTCTATTAATAAATTTAATAATTATAAGAATTTATTTTTATTAAATGTTATATTTTTACTTTTATTATTAGTTTTAACATTTATAAGTATAGATTTATTTATGTTTTATTTATTTTTTGAAAGTAGTTTAATTCCTACATTGTTTTTAATTTTAGGTTGGGGGTATCAGCCTGAGCGATTGCAAGCTGGGATATATTTATTATTTTATACATTATTAGTTTCTTTGCCTATATTAGTAATTGTTTTTTATTTATATAATAGTTTAAATTCTTTAAATTTTAATTTGATTAATAATTATGATTTTAATTATTTAATTATATATGTGTTTTTAATTTTACCTTTTTTAGTTAAAATACCTATATTTTTAGTACATTTGTGATTACCAAAAGCTCATGTTGAAGCTCCGGTATCTGGATCAATAATTTTAGCTGGGATTATATTAAAATTAGGTGGATATGGTTTATTACGAGTTTTTAATTTTTTGCAGTGTGTAGGAATTAAGTATAATTATTGATTTATTAGAATTAGATTAGTGGGGGGAGTTTTGGTTAGATTAATTTGTTTACGTCAAACGGATTTAAAAGCATTAATTGCTTATTCTTCAGTTGCTCATATAGGAATTGTATTAAGAGGATTGTTAACAATAACTTATTGAGGGATTTCTGGAGCTTATACTTTGATAATTGCTCATGGATTATGTTCTTCTGGTTTATTTTGTTTAGCAAATATTAGTTATGAACGATTAGGAAGTCGAAGATTATTAATTAATAAGGGATTATTAAATTTTATACCTTCTATAACATTGTGGTGATTTTTATTATGTTCAGCTAATATAGCTGCTCCTCCTACTTTAAATTTATTAGGAGAAATTTTTTTATTAAATAGAATTGTGAGTTGATCGTGAGTGACTATGTTAATATTAATTTTTTTATCTTTTTTTAGAGCTGCTTATACTTTATATTTATATGCTTATAGACAACATGGTAAATTATATTCTGGAGTGTATTCTTTTAGAGGTGGATTAAATCGTGAATATTTATTGTTATTTTTACATTGATTTCCTTTAAATTTGTTAGTAATAAAATTTGAAATGAGTTTATTATGATTATAAATTTAAATAGTTTAATTAAAATATTGATTTGTGGTGTCGATGATATGAATTTATTCATTTTAAATTATGAAGTATTTATCAATTTGTATTATTAATTTTGTTATTATTTTTTGTTTAAGAATTACATTATTATTATTTTCTTTATATTTTATTTCAAATGAATTAATTTTTTTTCTTGAATGAGAAGTTGTTTCTGTTAATTCAATTAGAATTGTTATAACATTTTTGTTTGATTGAATAAGTTTAATATTTATATCTTTTGTTTTATTTATTTCTTCTTTAGTAATTTATTATAGAAAAGAATATATGAGATCTGATATAAATATTAATCGTTTTATTATATTAGTTTTATTATTTGTTTTTTCTATAATAATGTTAATTATTAGACCTAATTTAGTAAGTATTTTATTAGGTTGAGATGGATTGGGATTGGTTTCTTATTGTTTAGTTATTTATTTTAATAATGTAAAATCTTTTAATGCTGGAATATTAACAGCTTTATTAAATCGTATTGGAGATGTTGCTTTATTAATAGCAATTGCTTGAATATTAAATTATGGAAGTTGAAATTATATTTTTTATTTAGAATTTATAAAAAATGATATAGAAATAGTTGTAGTAGGGGGATTAGTAATATTAGCTGCTATAACTAAAAGAGCTCAAATTCCTTTTAGATCTTGATTACCTGCAGCTATGGCAGCACCAACTCCAGTTTCTGCGTTGGTTCATTCTTCAACTTTAGTTACTGCGGGGATTTATTTATTAATTCGATTTAATTTATTATTAGTTAATACATTTATGTCTCAATTATTATTGTTATTAGCTGGATTAACAATATTTATATCTGGATTAGGGGCTAATTTTGAATTTGATTTAAAGAAAATTATTGCATTATCAACATTAAGACAGTTAGGGTTAATGATGATGATTTTATCTATGGGATATGAGAAATTGGCTTTTTTTCATTTATTAACTCATGCTTTATTTAAAGCTTTACTTTTTATATGCGCTGGAGCTATTATTCATAATATAAATAATTCTCAGGATTTACGATTAATAGGGGGATTAAGAATTTATATACCTTTAACTTCTTCTTGTTTTAATGTAGCAAATTTAGCTTTATGTGGTATACCTTTTTTAGCAGGATTTTATTCTAAGGATTTGATTTTGGAAATTGTTTCTTTAAGAGCTGTAAATTTATTTATTTATTATTTATTTTTTTTTTCTACAGGTTTAACTGTTTGTTATTCTTTACGATTAGTTTATTATTCTATAACAGGGGATTTAAATTGTAGAGTGTTAAATGTGTTAAATGATGAGGGATGAATTATATTAAGGGGTATATTTGGTTTAATGTTAATAAGAATTATTGGAGGAAGAATGCTAAGATGATTAATTTTTTTGACTCCTTATACAATTTGTTTACCTTATTATTTAAAATTTATGACTTTATTTGTATGTATTGTGGGGGGATTATTTGGATATATAGTATCCAAAATTTCATTATTTTTTGTTAATAAATCTTTAAATAATTATTATTTAAGAGTATTTGTTGGTTCAATATGGTTTATACCTTATATTTCTACTTATGGAATTATTCATTATTCATTAAAATTAGGAATAAATGTTGTTAAAAATTTTGATCAGGGTTGGTCAGAATTTATAGGAAGTCAAAATTTATATAAACAATTAGTGAATTATTCACAATTTAATTATATTATTCAAAATAATAACTTTAAAGTTTATTTATTAATTTTTGTGTTGTGAATTATGATTTTATTGTTATTTTTAATTTTATATTTAAATAGCTTATATTTAGAGTATAACATTGAAGATGTTAGGGAGATTACTGAATCTTTAAATATTAAATAATTTTATTTAGTAAATAAAATTATTTATAAAAAAAATATTTTTATTTTTACAATGAAAATGTAAGGTTTTAATTAAACTATATAAATAGAAATATAAATGGAATTTAACCATTAAAATAAAAAGTTAGCAGCTTTTATTTGATTCCTCATATTTCTTTAATTGGAATTATTATTCATTTTTATCATTAACAGTGATATACCTCTATTTTGGTTTCAATTAATTTAAAAATAAGGGTAAAATTACCTAAAATTAGGTCGAAACTAATTGCAATATATCGCTTCATATTTAAGGTAAATTGAATTAATCAATTATTTTTGAATGCAAATCAAATGTTATAATTTTAACTATAACCCTAGTTAATTTGATCAATTTAATATTCCTTGATTTCATTCGTGGTATAATCCTAAAATTAAAATTAAAATAAAAATAACAGAAGTAATAACTCATATGAATAAATTTGAATAATTTATAATTAAAATTATTGGTAAAATTAAAGCGATTTCTACATCAAAAATTAAAAAAATAATTGTAATTAAAAAAAATTTTAAAGAAAAAGGTAGACGAGATGAAGATATTGGATCGAATCCACATTCAAATGGTGATCTTTTTTCTCGATCTGTAAATCTTTTTTTAGATAAAATAGTAGCAAGAAGTATAACTACAATTGATAAGGTAATAATAATTAAAGATATTAAAGTGATAGAAAAGATTATTTATATTATTATTATAATAAACCTTATGATTGGAAGTCATATATACTTTTATACTATATAAATAAATTATCCTCCTCATCAATAAATTGATACATAAAGGAATAATCAAACAATATCTACAAAATGTCAATATCATGCAGCTGCTTCAAATCCAAAATGATGGGTTTTTGAAAAATGATTATTTAAGTGTCGAATTAGACAAATTAATAAAAATGTAGATCCAATTAAAACATGAATTCCATGGAATCCTGTTGCTATATAAAATGTAGATCCATATACTGCGTCAGCAATTGTGAATGGAGCTTCTATATATTCATAAGCTTGTAAAATAGAAAAATAAATTCCTAATAAAACTGTAAAAAATAATCCTTGCGTAGCTTGTGAAGAATTTCCTTCCATTAATCTATGGTGAGCTCAAGTTACAGTAATTCCTGATGCTAATAGAATAGTTGTATTTAGTAGTGGAATTTGGAAAGGATTAAAAGGTTCAATACTTGCGGGAGGTCAAATAGCACCTAATTCAATAGCTGGGGATAAACTACTATGAAAAAAAGCTCAAAAAAATGATGAAAAGAATAAAACTTCAGATAGAATAAATAAGATTATTCCTCATCGTAAACCGGTAGTTACTATGAATGTATGAAGGCCTTGGAATGTACCTTCTCGAGATACATCTCGTCATCATTGATAAACAGTTAAAATGTTAATTGTTGTTCCTAATAATAGTAATGAATTATCATATTGATGAAATCATTTTACTATTCCTGAAACTATAGTTATAGTACCAATTGCACTTGTTAATGGTCATGGACTGTAATCTACTAAATGAAATGGATGATTGGAATGTGTTGACATTAAATTTTAAATTACTTCTCTAGAGTATAATGTTCTTAATACAGCAAATACATAAGATTGAATTATAGCAACAGCTGATTCTAAGACTAATAATAGAATTTGTGTAATTAATAAAATTGTAACAATTATGTAAGATAAAGATGGACCAGTATTTCCTAAAAGGGTTAGAAGAAGATGTCCAGCAATTATATTAGCTGTTAATCGAACAGCTAAAGTTCCAGGACGAATTATATTTCTAATTGTTTCAATGCAAACTATGAAAGGTATTAAAATTGGAGGAGTTCCTTGAGGTACTAAATGAGCAAATATATGTTGTGTATGATTTAATCATCCATAAATTATAAATGTTAATCATAAAGGTAAAGCTAATGTTAATGTTAAAACTAAATGACTTGTACTTGTGAAAATATAGGGAAATAATCCTATAAAATTATTAAAAAGGATTATTCTAAATAAAGAAATAAAGATTAATGTTGTTCCTTTTTGATTAGGGTTTCCTAATAAAGTCTTAAATTCTTTATGAAGAGTTAATAAGATATTATTTCAAATAATATGATAACGTGATGGTATAAATCAATATATTGATGGAATTATTAATAATCCAATGAAAGTTCTTAATCAATTTAATGATAAATTAAAAATACTAGAAGAAGGGTCAAAAACAGAGAATAAATTAGTTATCATTTTCAATTTATAGATTTTGTTACAATTTTATCTGATTGATTAATTTTAGGTATTGAAGGTATATAAATAAAATAATTTATTATATTAAATAATAAAAAGATAATAGAGAATAATAGAAATAAGCTTAATCAACTGATAGGGGCTATTTGTGGAATTAAAAAATATTAATAATTTAATAATTTTAGTTTGACATACTAATGTTATAATTTTAACTAATTTTTTAAAAATTTCATTAAAAGAATTATTCATTAAAAGTAATTGCTAAATTACTATAACATGGTTTAAGAGACCAGTACTTGCTTTCAGTCATTTAATGATTAATTTATATTAGAAATTCATTTAATAAAGAAATTTATTGGAATACTTTCAATTACAATAGGCATAAAACTATGATTTGCACCACAAATTTCTGAACATTGACCGAAGAATAGACCAGGTTGGTTAATTAAGAAATTTGTTTGATTTAGTCGACCTGGAGTTCCATCAATTTTTACACCTAAAGCTGGAATTGTTCATGAGTGAATTACATCAGCAGATGTAACTAAAATTCGAATTTGAGAATTTATAGGTAAAATAATACGATTATCGACATCTAATAATCGAAAACCGTCTGTTTTTAATTCGTTAGTTGGAATTATATATGAATCAAATTCAATATTTAGAAAATCAGAATATTCATAACTTCAATATCATTGATGGCCAATTGCTTTTAAGGTAATAGAAGGTTCATTAATTTCATCAATTAAGTATAGTAATCGTAAAGATGGAAAAGCAATAAATAATAAAATGAAAGCAGGAAGAATAGTTCAAATTACTTCAATAGTTTGTCCGTGAAGTAGATATCGATTTCTGTAATTATTAAAAAATAATATAGTTATTATATATCCTACTATTATGGTAATTATAATTAAAATTAATAAAGCATGATCATGAAAAAATGTTAATTGTTCTATAAGTGGAGAAGCTCTATCTTGTAATCCTAAATTTGCTCATGTTGACATTTAAGTTTTTCTAATAAAAGTAAAATACTTTATTTATGGAGCTTAAATCCATGGCACTAATCTGCCATATTAGAAATTTAATAATAATGGTAATTCTGAATAGCTATGTTCTGCTGGGGGAATATTTTGGTATCATTCAATTGAGGAATTAAGTTGTATTGGATAAATTACTTGACGTTGTTTAATTATACTTTTTCAAATAATAATTATAAAGAAAATAATTCTGATTAATGAAATTGTTGAACCAATTGTAGATACTAAATTTCAGGCAGTGTATGCATCTGGATAATCTGAATATCGACGAGGTATTCCCGCTAATCCTAAGAAGTGTTGAGGGAAAAATGTTAAATTAACTCCAATAAATATTATTAAAAATTGAGTTTTTAATCATTTAGGATTTATTGTTAATCCGGTAAATAAAGGATATCAATGAACAAATCCTGCTATAATGGCAAATACTGCTCCTATAGATAAAACGTAATGAAAATGTGCAACAACATAATATGTATCGTGAAGAATAATATCAATTGAGGAATTTGCTAAAATTACTCCTGTTAATCCTCCTACTGTAAATAAAAAAACAAATCCTAGAGCTCAAATAATTGCAGGAGAATAAACTAATTGAGTTCCGTGTAAAGTTGCTAATCAGCTAAAAATTTTAATTCCTGTTGGGATAGCAATAATTATTGTAGCTGATGTAAAATAAGCTCGGGTATCAACATCTATACCAATTGTAAATATATGATGAGCTCATACGATAAATCCTAGAAGACCAATAGTTAATATTGCATAAATTATTCCTAAAGAACCAAATGTTTCTTTTTTTCCGCATTCTTGACTAATAATATGAGAAATCATTCCAAATCCAGGTAAAATTAAAATATAAACTTCTGGGTGACCAAAAAATCAAAATAAGTGTTGGTATAAAATTGGGTCTCCCCCTCCGGCTGGATCAAAGAATGATGTATTTAGGTTTCGATCTGTTAATAATATAGTAATAGCTCCGGCTAGAACTGGAAGAGATAGAAGTAATAATAATGCAGTAATTACAACAGATCATACAAATAAAGGTATTCGATCATATGTAATTCCTGTGGAACGTATATTAATTACGGTTGTAATAAAATTAACTGCTCCTAAAATTGAAGATATACCGGCTAGATGAAGAGAAAAAATTGCTAAATCGACTGATGCTCCACCATGGGCAATATTTCTTGATAATGGAGGGTAAACTGTTCAACCTGTTCCGGCTCCATTTTCTACTATACTTCTTACTAATAGTAAAGTTAAAGAAGGAGGTAATAATCAGAAACTTATATTATTTATTCGAGGAAATGCTATGTCAGGGGCTCCTAATATTAAAGGGACTAATCAATTTCCAAATCCTCCAATTATAATAGGTATAACTATAAAAAAAATTATTACAAAAGCATGAGCTGTTACAATAACATTATAAATTTGATCATCTCCAATTAAAGCTCCTGGGTGACCTAATTCAGCTCGAATTAATATACTAAGAGAAGTTCCAACTATACCTGCTCATGTTCCGAAGATGAAATATAATGTACCAATATCTTTATGATTAGTTGAAAATAATCATTGTTGCGATTAAATGGCTGAAGTTTAGGCGATAGATTGTAAATCTATATATAAGAATTATTTCTTTTTAATCAATAAATGGTTTTATAGTCAATAATGATATTAGATTGCAATTCTAAAGGAATAATTAAAAGTTATTAAAACTTAAAAGATTATTCTTATATTTATAGCTTTGAAGGCTATTAGTTTATTTAACTTAAAGTTTTAAATTAAATAATATAAAATTCTAATAATGAATATTCCAAAAGTGGAAATAAATGAAAATAATAAATAAATATTTATTGAAAAATTATTTCAGTAAATGTTAAAATTTCAGTTATTTTCATAATAATTAAGTATAAAAGTGGTATAACATAATCGTAAATAAAAAAATAATGTAATTAATGTTATAACAATTATTACTGTTAGTATAAATAATTGATTATTTAAGGTTAGATATTGAATAGTTAATCATTTGGGAATAAATCCTAAAAATGGGGGTAATCCCCCTAAAGATAATAAATTTAAAAATAAGGAAAATTTAAAAGTTTTATTAAATAAAAATAGTGAGAATAATTGGTTAATATGATATAATTTAAATATATTAAATAAAAAAATTATATTAAAAGTTAAAAAACTATAAAATAAAAAATATGTAATTCATAAGGATTCATTAGAAAATATTCTTATTAATATTCAACCTAAATGATTAATAGATGAAAAAGTTATTAATTTTCGTAAAGATGTTTGATTTAATCCTCCCAAAGAACCTACAACAATAGATAAAAAAATGCATGTAAATAAGAAAGGTTTAATAATTAAATACGAAATTAATATTAAAGGTCCAATTTTTTGTCATGTTATTAAAATTAGTCTATTAATTCAATTTATTCCTTCTATAACATTGGGGAATCAAAAATGAAAAGGAGCAGTTCCTCTTTTTATTAATAAAGAAGATAAAATTATTAGATTAATTCTGTTATTTTTATTATATAATATAAAATTATTTTGATATATAAATAAGATAATAGAGAATAATAAAATAGAAGAAGCTAAAGCTTGAGTTAAAAAATATTTTAATGAAGCTTCATTTGATATTAAATTATTATCATTTATTAGGGGGATAAATGATAATAAATTGATTTCTAAACCTATTCAAGTTCCTAATCAGGAATTAGATGAAATAGTAATTATTGTTCTTATAATTAAAATAAAAAAAAATAAAATTTTTGATGAATTATTAAAAATTAAAAAGAAAAGGATTAAAACCTTTATGAGTGGGGTATGAGCCCAGTAGCTTATTTAGCTTATCTTTTTTTTGCAGGGTTTTAAAATTAAAATATATTTTGGTGTATGATGCACAAAAGTTTTTGATACTTTTAGAAATAGTTTAATTCTATTAAATATAATGAATGTAATATAATTACATGATTTATCCTATCAAGATAATCCTTTTATCAGGCAATTCATT